AATGTCCCGAATAAACCCAACGAGTAACTAATAATCCTGTTATACAGGAAAAAGTCATTATCATCCCCTTTTCGGATGAATCATATAGTTTTACGATTTCATCGACTAAAAAAGTTATGAAATGAATTGTAATTACAATTGAAACAATCGAAAAAGAAATATGAGTTAATATATGCTCTAAAGTTGAAAATATCATAATTTTTTTTAAGGAGTCCCATAATTATAAAAAGGAAATCGGAAATTGAATTCATTATAGGATCTATTTACTTTTTTTAGGAGATGACATGCCGCCACTCGGACTCGAACCGAGATGCTCTAGCACTGCTTCCTAAGAGCAGCGTGTCTACCAATTTCACCATAGCGGCTTGTCTTGAATTCATAATACCCTATGAATAAGCAATCGTCTAGATTTAAGAATTAAATTGTTGCAATATTTTTTAGGAAAGATTCAAATTGATGAATAAAAATTCGTTCAAATAGGTATTTGAAGGTTCATTATTTGAATTTAGGGTCTTAGTTTTAGTGTGTATTTTAGACTCTCCTCGACTTGAACTCTTGGAAAACTAGATAGTCCAACTATGAATTAAGGGATAGAACCCCCCCAAAAAAAAACATTTTTGTTTTAATGAACTGTTTTTGATTTATTTGATTTCAAACATCGAAACCAAAAAATCCATTTTATCAATGAACAAAAAAATTTTGGATCCGTAAAAATTGACACATATTTATCCACAAAATGTTTTTGAGTGGATTGATGGTAATAAATATATGGGAGTCTATATAGGAATTCATAGAAAATCCAAAAAGAAGAAAGTTGCACAAAAAGGTTTAGAATTTTAATCAATTAGTTTCAATGATTTTGATTTTTTACTCGCCCTTCTATAGAGAAAATGTGGATCTAGAGAAAAAAGAAAACCTTATATTATTGCTTATATTATTGTAAGAAACAGGCTGATGGGGAAAATAATACTCCCCACCTTGGAAATGAGAAAATATACTAAAAAGACAATTACGTATCTTATGTTTTTTTGTCAAAAAAAAGGATTCTTTTTTTTTTTTTTTTTAATTCAGTACGGTAAAGAGAAAAATAATTCTAAGAGCGAAACAAATTCCATTCCCTGTTGAGTTAATCAATAGGAAATGGAAAGCGGGAATTTTATTTTCGAAACGAAATGAGTCAATTTTTGAGTCAAGCCGATTCAGATTATTGTAACATGTTATGTTTTATTACTTATTTTATTTGTTTTTGTTTGTTGCACAAAAAAACTTTTGGAATTCCCGGTAGAAATAGATTTCCCTAAGGAAAACGCTTTTAACGCTGCCCAATACCCCTTCTTTTTCCAAAAATTTTTACGAATACGCTTTTTTGATGCAGAAGTACGTTTTTTTGGAACTGCCATTTAAATAAAAATTAAGAGATTACTCATTGGTATAGCTGGATGTGAAAGACATCTATTGTTCAAAAGAAATTTGCGCTTTGTCAATTCATTATGTATTTCTTTTCTAGATAATATTTTTGATTCTAAAATCAAAAAGAATACATAAGATGCGTGAAAGATATGGGAAAATCGCATAAACTATTTTTATTACTAAAAAAAAAAAGAATATTCTTTTTTTTTTTAGTAACTTGTCAAATTAGTGAAAAATATGCCTAATTTAACTTGAATTTGAAAGTTCGAAGGAGACTAGTAATTAATCTGCTTTTTTCATATGATTTGACCAATTGTAACTTCTTGATTTGAATATTTGAAGTATTTAGCAGAAACTTCTAAAGAATAAGTATAAAAAGAAATAAAAATTCCAAAATTCTATTTCTATTTAAGTTATTAAGTTAGTGCATATCTTTATTTTTTTATTGACTCCTTTCAAAAAGAGGTAAGATCCGGTGAATCGGAAACAATTAATATTAATTAAGAATTAAAAAACTTTTTTTATGGAACAGACATATCAATATGCGTGGATCATACCTTTCCTTCCACTTCCAGTTCCTATGTTAATAGGAGTGGGACTTCTTCTTTTTCCGACAGCAACAAAAAATCTCCGTCGTATGTGGGCTTTTTCGAGTATTTTATTGTTAAGTATAGTCATGATTTTTTCAACTAATCTGTCTATTCAGCAAATAAAAAGCAGTTCTATCTATCAATATGTATGGTCTTGGACCCTCGATAATGATTTTTCTTTAGAATTCGGCTACTTGATCGATCCACTTACTTCTATTATGTCAATGTTAATCACTACTGTTGGAATTATGGTTCTTATTTATAGTGATAATTATATGGCTCACGATCAAGGATACTTGAGATTTTTTGCTTATATGAGTTTTTTCAGTACTTCGATGTTGGGATTAGTTACTAGTTCGAATTTGATACAAATTTATATTTTTTGGGAATTGGTTGGAATGTGTTCCTATCTATTAATAGGGTTTTGGTTCACACGAACTCCTGCAGCAAATGCTTGTCAAAAAGCGTTTGTAACTAATCGTGTAGGGGATTTTGGTTTA